TTATAGACAAGGAAGAGGAATAAAAAAACTTTAATTGTTTTTACCTTCTATCTATTGATAGAACAAAAAAGGGGAAACTCGTTCATTCGTTTTCTGATCAATCAAACTAATTCTTAATTCTATCTTAATTCTATAGGGTTAAATAAAAATTCGATTAACTTTTTGATATAATTGCTATGCTTAGTGTGTGACTCGTTGGTTTTTCTTAGGGTTAGAATGAAAAAAGACCAGACCCGTCTGTCTGAAAACCAACTCATCCCTTCCTATTATCTGAATCGAAAGAACCAGTCAAGATATGTTAAATCGGTCATATCTTTGTAACAACTGAAATTTTTTTGAATAAGCTTTCATTCTAAGTTTAAAGCAAAATACAAAATTAAGGTATGGATAAATGGAAGGATGAGAGAAAGAGAGAAAAAAATCTCAATGATATATAATTCCAATATGTAAGGTCTATGAGTTATCTCATAAAAAACAGTGTAATAAAGCAAGCATCAATACTAATTGATTCAGACCTAATAAAATACTAAATTGAATTCCCGTAATAGAAGAAAAAAATCAAGAGCTTCGAGCCAATAAAGACTAAGAAGGTTGACTCAAGAATAAATTGGATTATGAGCTCCGTTGTCAAATTCTGACCTAACCATGAAGTACGAAGCGGTGGGAACGATGAAACCTGTGAATACAAAAGATTTTATTGAACAAATGAATCGTACTGATTCACTAGTTGGGATGGCGAAATGAACCGGAAATCAATTCATATATTCTGAAAAGTCACGAACAAGCGCTACGGCTGAAATAGAGATTTCAAGAGTAAATATTCGCCCGCGAAAACTTTCTCTTTTTTTGAATTAGTAAACTTAGATATTGGATAAAGGACAAAAGAAACTGAAAGACTTATTAAAGACTTATATAAAAGGTTAGAAAAAAACTCTTTTTTATAAAAACGTTCTAATATCTATTCAAATGAATTGAAATTCAATTTTGAATCCTTTTATTCGCGAGGAGCTGGATGAGAAGAAACTCTCACGTCCAGTTCTGTAGTAGAGATGGAATTTCGAAACAACCATCAACTATAACCCCAAAAGAACTAGATTCCGTAAACAACATAGAGGAAGAATGAAGGGAAGATCTTCTCGAGGTAATCATATTTGTTTTGGTAAATATGCTCTTCAAGCACTCGAACCTGCTTGGATCACATCTAGACAAATCGAAGCAGGCCGACGCGCAATGACACGAAATGTACGCCGTGGTGGAAAAATATGGATCCGTATATTTCCAGATAAACCAGTTACAGTAAAACCGGCTGAAACACGGATGGGTTCGGGAAAAGGATCCCCCCAATATTGGGTAGCTGTTGTTAAGCCGGGACGAATACTATATGAAATGGGTGGAGTAACCGAAAATATAGCTAGACGAGCGACTTTAATAGCAGCATCCAAAATGCCTATACGAACTAAATTTATTATTTCGGGATAAAAATGTAGAACCGACAGAAATGAGTCTTGAGATGAAACAAAACGGCAGGTTTCTTTTTTTAGACAAACAATATTTCTTTTATTTTCTTCATCCTTTCTATTGAAAGAATAGACTAACAAATTGATATGATTCAACCTCAGACCTATTTAAATGTAGCGGATAATAGCGGCGCTCGAAAATTGATGTGTATTCGAATCCTAGGAGCTAGTAATCGTCGATATGCTCATATTGGTGACGTTATTGTTGCTGTAATCAAAGAGGCAGTACCAAAGATGTCCCTAGAAAAATCAGAAGTAGTCAGGGCTGTAATTGTTCGTACCCGTAAAGAACTTAAACGTGATGACGGTATGATAATACAATATGATGACAACGCTGCAGTTGTGATTGATCAAAAAGGAAATCCAAAAGGAACTCGCGTTTTTGGTGCAATCCCCCGGGAATTGAGACAATTCAATTTTACTAAAATAGTTTCATTAGCTCGCGAGGTATTATAAAAAAAAATGAGACTGTGCTATCTTTGAGGTATTTGAAAGAAATAGATTAAGAACTAGATTAATTCGTAGATTGTGTCTCACGCATATATCTTGCAAAATTCATATTCATAAACCAATAAAAAAAAAAAAAGAAAAACATGTTGATTATATCCAATTTTGAGGCACCAATAATTTTCGTTTATCATGGGTAAAGACACTATTGCTGAGATAATAACCTCTATACGAAATGCTGATATGGAGAGAAAAAGAGTTGTTCGCATAACATCTACTAAGATTACCGAAAATATTGTTAAAATACTTTTCCGAGAAGGTTTTATCGAAAACGTCAGAAAACATCGAGAAAAAAACAAATATTTTTTGGTTTTAACCCTACGATATAGAAGTAATAGGAAAAGGCCCTATCGAAATTGTTTCAATTTAAAACAGATCAGTCGACCCGGTCTACGAATCTATTCTAACTCTCAACGAATTCCTAGAATTTTAAGTGGGATAGGGATTGTAATTCTTTCTACCTCTCGAGGTATAAT